GCATGTTCTATTCGATACAGCTAGGAGAAGAACCCATATTGGTATTCTTCAAAAAATAGAGAAATAACAACCAAGTGAAGATGATAGGGATCAACCCCTTCTTCTTGCGCCAAAGATCTTACCATTTCCGAAGGATTTTATACCATCGCTTTTCCATTTCCATTCTTCAAGAGTTCTTATGTGTTTCCACGCCCCTTTGAAATGGAAAAATTCTTAGGAACACATACAAGATTCTTCACTACAAAAAGGATAATGGTAACCTGACCATTAACTACTTCATTTTTTCATTTCATATCATAATAATGTAAATACATGTCCTACCGAAACAGAATGTGTAACTTGCTATCCTCTTGCCTAGGAGGCAAAGATTGACCCCCGTGGAAAGGTCATTTGGATCAACATGAGAGTCCAACTCCATTTCATTGCCAGAATCCATGTTGTATATTTGAAAGAGGTTGACCTCCTTCTCTCATGGTACAACCCTCTTCCCGCTGAGCCCCCCTTCTCCTCGGTCCACAGAGACAAAATCTAGGACTGGTGCCAACAGTTAATCATGGAAGAAAGGACTCACTGAGCCAGGATGGATCACTAATCTAATACTAATATAATAGAAAAGAACTCTCTTTTGCGTATACTTTCCCCGGTTACCTTGCTAACTCCATATGATCATTACACTTACACATCTAATGCAACAAAGTCAAATAATGTGTGAACAATGGAGGAAATCCGTTCATTATGCCTCATTTTTTGAACCACTGGATAGAATATTCTGAAGTGGCGTTGAAGGATATTAGCACTTGTGTCAGCCAATATTTTTGGAATCAATATCCAGTTTGGTCGAGAAATATTGGCTGTTTTTATACCGAAGTTATAATATATTATCTGGATAGGGTGATCCGTCCAATACTCGTCGAGTTTTTATTGAGAGCATTTCTATTTTATATATCTTTATGTATATCTTTATTTCTATCAGATTTTATAAAGCGTCTTTTTAAAAAGAAATAGACGACCTACGAATCGGTCGTATTACTCTTCATTTCGATTTTATAGGGTTGCAGTTCTTTCCATTTCCACTGCTTAGGCTAATTCTATCATTAACCATTTCTGTATTTTTATTTTGGTGCGAGGAACTAACTTATTATGAATCCACTGATTGCTGCCGCTTCCGTCATTGCTGCTGGGTTGGCTGTCGGGCTTGCTTCTATCTTCTATTGGCCCCGGGATTGGGCAAGGCACTTTAGCGGGACGAGCTGTAGAAGGTATCTCGAGACAGCCCGAGGCGGAGGGCAAAATACGAGGTACCTTATTACTGAGTCTAGCTTTTATGGAAGCTTTAACAATTTATGGGCTGGTTGTAGCATTAGCACTTTTATTTGCGAATCCCTTTGTTTAATCCTATTTTGATTTGGAATCCAAAAATACTCCTTTTTCTTTTCTTTTATGTCTTCGAACTCGCTTGCTCCTTGCTTTTGCGAATTATATCAAGACTTCATTCCTACAATTACCTATTCTTTTTTGGGGGGCCGTTCGGGGGAGGGTTTCTTTTGAAGATGAGGAGTTGGCATACTGATCTGACTCACTTCCTTGTTTGAGTCCAATGGGAACTGGGGGGGGTGTTGCAACAAATGGAGTATTCCACAATTAACGCGAAACTCGGTCCTTATTAATTCTAATAAGTGTCGCTCTTATTGAGATGCGAGCCCTCCCCCCCAAAAAATAAATATATTCCATTTCGAAATGACTTTTTGATTCTGTTTCGAAATCAGTAAATTCAAAAAAATAATAAATAGAGAATCTAATAACTCCAATAAATGGTAAATAGAAAAAAGTGATAAAAAAGAACGTTGTTCGATTTTGGAGTCTATCTATAAGGGGGATATTTTTTGAAAAATGTAACCGATTCTTTCGTTTCCTTGGGTCGCTGGCCATTTGCCGGGAGTTTTGGGTTTAATAGCGATATTTTAGCAACAAATCCAATAAATCTAAGTGTAGTACTTGGTGTATTGATCTTTTTTGGAAAGGGAGTGTGTGCGAGTTGTTTATTTCAAGAATAGGCTGGATCCAACCAGCTGCACTTTTTTTCTTGTGTTGTAACTAGGAAGGGGGTGCACGATCCCGCGAATTACTTATGACTCAATTCAAAAAGCATATTGAAGAACCCTAGCATTTCGCGATTCGTTGGTAAATCTACTTTGATTCTCTATCGACCAATAACGTGGGACCATTGACATGGTTAAAGCTAAACTCTTTGAAGTGAAGTCCAAACGCAGCATAGTACTCTTTCTACGACTATAGTTAATACAGAAATGAAATGGTCTTAAAATAAACAAAATGAAATGACTAGTTTGAAATTTTGTTCGATATAGAACACTCATGTCGATTAAATGATTTGAACCCTTTATTGGAAATAAGAAAACGGCTATTTCACGCCCTTTTTATCCAATGCGGAATCGATGACCTATGTATAAAGTAAGAAGAGTTCTTAGGATTTAAAGAAAAAAACAAACAACTTTGCTGATAATTACATATTTTTGTTTAGTCAGAAGAGTCCTCCGAATATTCTGGTCTTGGATTAACGACCAGTTTCGATATTTTCATTTTGGAGTCTGAAATATGAATAGAGGATAGGCTCAGTGCATTCAAAAAAAAGTACGGGAATTCCCCGTAAATTATGGAAATCATTGAGCACGAGAGAAAAAAGCTCGGGAAGGGATCATCGAAGTTCTAAAATGAATGGAAAGATAATCTACTTTCATTAAACGATTTATTAGATAATCGAAAACAGAAGATCTTGAATACTATTCGAAATGAAGAGGAACTGAACTGCGGGGGGGTGCCATCGCTGGAAAAAGCTCACGCCCGCTTACGGAAAGTGAAAACAGAGGTAGATCAGTTTCGAGTGAACGAGTATTCTGAAGCGGAACGAAAAAGGTCGAACTTGATTACTTCAACTTAGTTGGAGTTAGAACGATCAGAAAATGAGAAAAATGAAAGCATTCGTTTTGAACAACAAAGGGCAATTAATCAAGTCCGACAACGGGTTTTCCAGCAAGCCCTACAAGGAGCTTTGGAAATTCTGAATAGTTGTTTGAACAAGGAGTTACATTTACGTACGATTAGTGCTAATATCGGCCTCTTTGGATCCATGAAAGAAAGAACTTATTAGTCCTTCTACTTATCCCATGCCGTGCAGGCATTATTTTCTTTTCTTCCAAAACAAACGAAGAAAGAAATAGTGATGGTACCTATTAGAGCTGATGAAATTAGTAATATTATCCGTGAACGTATCAAGCAATATACTAGAGAAGTCAAGATTGTAAATATGGGTACCGTACTTCAAGTAGGTGACGGCATTGCTCGTATTTATGGTCTTAATGAAGTAATGGCAGGCGAATTGGTAGAATTGGAAGAAGGTACGACAGGCATTGCCCTGAATTTGGAATCAAATAACGTTGGTGTTGTATTAATGGGTGGTGGTTTGATGATACAAGAGGGGAGTCAAAGCAACAGGAAGAATTGCCCAGATACCGGTGAGTGAAGCTTATTTGGGTCGTGTTGTAAATGCCCTGGCTAAACCTATTGATGGTCGAGGCGGCATTTCAGCTTCTGAATCTCTACTAATGGAATCCGGGTATTGTATTATTTCGAGACGTTCGGTATACGAGCCTCTTCAAACGGGACTTATTGCTATTGATTCGATGATTCCTATAGGACGCGGTCAGCGAGAATTAATTATTGGGGACAGACAGACTGGTAAAACCGCAGTAGCTACGGATACGATTCTAAATCAACAAGGAAAGGATGTAATATGTGTTTATGTAGCTATTGGTAAAAAAGCATAGCATATTCAGTGGCTCAGGTAGTGACTACTTTTCAGGAAAAGGGGGCGATGGAATACACTATTGTGGTAGCCGAAACGGCAGCTTCCCCCGCTACATTACAATACCTCGCCCCTTATACTATACAGGCGCGGCTCTAGCTGCATTTTTGATGTACCGTGAACGGCACACTTTAATCATTTATGATGATCTCTCAAAACAAGCGCAGGCTTATCGCCAAATGTCTCTTCTATTACGAAGACCACCAGGTCGCGAAGCTTATCCGGGAGATGTTTTTTATTTACACTCACGCCTTTTGGAAAGAGCCGCTAAATCAAGTGAGAATTTTCAAGAGGGAAGTATGACTGCTTTACCAATAGTGGAGACCCAGTCGGGGGATGTTTCGGCTTATATTCCTACTAATGTCATTTCCATTACAGATGGTCAGATATTCTTATCCGCCGATCTATTCAACTCTGGAATCAGGCCTGCTATTAATGGTGGAGGCTGTGCAGGACCAAGAGGTCGGAGGGATCGGTCTCAGGCGCCCCCCACTCTTTGGAACATAATACCGATACATCGGTTTGAAGCTGTAGTGTCCGGAGGCAATCAATGCCCTTATCCGGTCTAGCTCCTCCCGAGAATGCGTTTCCCTGTATTCATCGGCCAAAAGGTTAGTCAGAACGGAAAAGAAGTTGTTCATTTTGCTTTCTACCATGACTTCTAGACTGGTTGAATATGAAAGATATAGGGGTGGAAAAGTTGCGTGCCTGATACGCCAACTCGACATGTGGATCAAGTTGCGCCTGACATGCCGACGAAAGAAAGTGAGAACGCCCACTTCTATTCATCTCGATCGATCCAAATGAAAAGGATTCCTGCTCGTATAGCGAGATAATCTAGAACGCGGATTTCCATTCATAGCGCTCGGCTTCGACGGAAAAAAATCCATCCACTATACCGAAAAAATCTAGGAAGCCCGTTTTCATTCTGAGAGACCGAACGGAAAAAGATCCATCTCATATAGGGGCAAAACATGGAAACTGGATTCTCATTCATAACGTTCGACTTAACCCCTCCTTTCTTCAACTTACCATGGGCGAAAACTGGATTACTTGGAGTCCGTTCATAACCATGTCTCCCGAACAATCTCAGTACATATGGCGCAGAGGCACGTTATCGAGTTCGGGATGGGATCGGCGTGCCTTGCCTTCGTTTCACGGACCGGTGCTTAGAAACTTCTGGCTAATAAGCCCTGTAGTGAGTCCAATCATGTCTAAGCAAATGAATTTCCAGGTAAGAGACTCTTTCGATCCCAAGGAAAGGAGTTACTTACCTATTCTTGTTGGCTATTCAATTCATCGAGTCAAAAGCAAAAAAAAGGGATAGCTCTACATCTTCTTAGATGATGAAGTTAGCGATAGCTTCTACTCACTTGGATTAGACATTACCGGAAGCGAGTTACGATCTCGCTAAGAAGCAAAGCTGGGTCTCTCTTTTCACCTCCCTCTTAAGATAGGATGCTTTGCTTGGAAATCTCTCTTGAACATTAGCTGACACGGAGAACTTTGAGTGCGGGTCTCACAAAAGCAGAACAGAAACCTATGCCTAAGAGGATCGAAGGAAGGACATTAAAGAAAGATCAGGGGGTCGTTAGACCCGAAGAGTCCACCCTATCTTATTCGCTTAAGGCAGTACAACAAGTAGTTCTTTCAGAATCTCTTGATACGAGATTGAGATTCAACCGATAGCAGATATCTTACTAAAGTGCAATCGATGTGACACAATACAACGACAAGCGAATCTCACGGGTAGGTACAAGACTGGAGAGAGGGATCTGCGCTAGCCTATTTCGTTGAGAAACTATACCGAAGCATATGTGTTAAGGATAGAGTCATTTCACTGATAGGGATAAGCGACTTGAGGACTCCGTGCCTTTTCTCGGATGAAAACTTCTCCGACTATCTTGATGCGGTAGAAAGTGGAGTTCTTGCTTCGTGATAAAGGTACGGAGCCAGCCTATGATTGATATCGGGGTGGACAAATACGTTGTTTACAAGAATAGGTTGTAGATGTTATCAACAACACTCTTCGGGTGTTGGACTCATGCTTAGCGAATCCAAAGTATCTATCTCCGCCGCCAGACTTTACTATCTAATGGGAAGCCTAACGACTGGTTACGATAGCGTAGCTAGGGCTATGAAAAGCAAGGCAGTCCTTAGACTGTGAGAAAGACAGCCCTAAGACCTAACCTCGTTCTTGAAGACCCTTTATTATCGGACCAAGCTAAAAGTAAGTCTTGGACGGGAAGGATTGACTGTCTTGATTCATGGAGAGGTACACAGTCGATTAGCAGGAGAATGCAAATAAAGTGGAAGCTGCCTTAACTCAAAAGAAATGCCGGGAGTTTACCCATGTTAAGGTACCCAAATTCGACCTATCTATCGTGACTTTCTCTTTACTGAAAGGGGCCTCTGAGAATCAATATATTCAACCGAGGGGAGAAGTCAGAGTTAACGAATTGAGACAGGGGATGTGCTAAACTTCAACATTCTCTATTCTCCGAGGATCCAATTCCATGGTTAATTGTACTGAAAGCGAGAACCCAAGAGCGACGAAATTCGATTAGGAATCTTTCTAAAAGAAGTGGGGTTCTAGTCCTGCATTTGATGCCGATCATAGCACGTCACGCTACTAGACAGCGGAGCGGATCTAACAATTAGATCTCAATCAAGGTGGGAAACCTTCCTCTAGTAGTGTGTCAACTGCCGTGTCTATCCGAACGGAACCCTCTTGTGCATGGATCGCTGCTAGGGTCACTCTTTGAAGAAAGGAAAGGCTGGGCTACCCGTTTAAGATCCTTATTCGGTTGATGTTGGAGATCCCGGTTCTCTTTCTGCCGAGCTAGTATTCCTACTTAGTCTAATCGAGCTTGTCCCTAGTCCCTACCCCTAAAGGTCGGGTTTATCCCATCCCCACCTTACTTGGAGTTGAGCTTGAGAGCTCTTTTTTTTTTCCTTTACCGAGTTAGTAGCTCAAGAGGAGTTGAGTTCCACTATGAGTGGATATAAAGGAGTAATTCAATATTTCTTCTGGAGTTGAGTTAAGAGCGGATTTCCTCTAAGATAAGAGGTAAGTGTCTAAGTTTATACAAATGCCGTCGGTAGTCCTTTCCGATCGGTACTTCCTGCAGCAGTTAAGTGTGCTTTTATCAGTCAGTCCTTTACCGAAGTCCTACAATACAAAGGAAAGAGAGTCTCATAATCTGTAATGATCACAGGAAAGTGAAAGTCTGAGAGGAGAATCAGTGACTTCGTTCCATCGTTCAGCACCCATAAGGAAGGCTTCGGAAAAGAATAGCTAAAGTATCCCACGTGAATAGGAGAAGGAAGGATAAGTAACAGGTGAGGAACTTCACTCAAAGCTGGAAAAGAGCAGTTGTGCAGTTGTTTGAAAATTGGAATTTATCATATAGTCATGTACTAATAGCAAACCTCTATGCTCCATAAGTATTGTATTGCTTTATTTCACTCTCCCCTCTTAAATGATGGGTGTGGTATGTAGGGGTTGTGTGTAATTCTTTGCTACTTTGTATATATATGGGATCTGACTTCTGGAAGACCTGATTAGCAATGTCTTTATTCACTCATACTTGAGCTTGCTTGGCATGTAAAGAGTCAGG